GTCTCAGACCTTCCAATTCCGCTTTTTCCCCAAAAAAAGCGAACTTTTTTGTTATACAAAGGATTTACTTCTTACTAATAGAATTTAGCCTCTGTTTTTCTTTAGATCCCTTGTTTCACTCCGATAGTATAATAAATCAAGTCAATGCAAAGGAAATGAATCCATTTATATACTATTAAGTAAGTGAAATATATAAAAATAAAACATAAGAAAAATTATGCCACATCACTTATTCTTTGTACTGGATCTTACGGAGCCTGTTCATACATGACATGATTAAGTTTGATCATAGAAAAAGAAGATTCTCTTCAAACGAACCAGCCTATACTTCTGTATGGGGCTTTCACGCTGGTTGGAACAAAGACACATTTTTGGTTGGGAATTCAAATGTGGCAGATAAAAATATATATTCTGCACAGCCCGATCAATAGTTCAAGTCACACACTCCCATAATCCATTTAATCTTACAAAAATTCACTTCAACTACGAGTGTCGAATAAAAAAAATAAATAATAAACTAAATAATAAACTTATCCATTTTTGTAGAGCTGAAGAGAAAAATCCAAATACATGTCTTATTCTTATCAATAATACATATTTGTAGCAATAAAATACTTTTGTTTCTTCCCGAAGTAATGAATGATTGATTACAAATAGCTAGCTACAAGAGACTATCTATAAAGGGCCAGAAATACCTTGCTTCCGTATCATTAGGAAATGCATTAACATAAATACGGCAGTAAGAAGAGGTAATACAAAAGTGTGTAAACTATAAAAACGAGTCAAAGTGGATTGTCCCACACTAGCACTTCCGCGCAATAACTCTACCACGGGCGACCCGATTACAGGAATAGCTTCTGGCACACCTGTTACAATTTTTACAGCCCAATACCCAATTTGGTCCCACGGTAAGGAATAACCAGTTACACCAAAAGATGCGGTCAATACAGCCAAAACCACACCGGTAACCCAAGTCAATTCACGAGGTTTTTTAAAGCCCCCCGTGAGATACACACGAAATACGTGTAGGATCATCATGAGTACCATCATACTTGCTGACCATCGATGAACTGATCGGATTAACCAACCAAAGTTAGCTTCAGTCATTATATATTGAACAGAAGCAAAAGCATCCGTAACTGTCGGACGATAATAAAAAGTCATAGCAAACCCTGTAGCTACTTGTACTAAAAAACAAGTAAGCGTAATTCCTCCTAGACAATAAAATATGTTGACATGAGGAGGAACATATTTACTAGTTATATCATCAGCAATTGCCTGAATCTCAAGACGTTCTTCGAACCAATCATAGATTTTATTGAGATAGGTAAACCAAGGTACTCCCCTCTGAGAACCGTATATGAGAATTTCATCTCGTACGGCTCGAACATAAAGACCAAAATATAAAATTCTATCGGATACGTGTTTGAAACTGCCTAATTGTACAATTCACTCTTTTCTGACGATACGAACGAAAACGAAAAAAACCCGAAAGTTATTTATTGTGGTTATAATGCCAACATATCAAGTCGGCTCCTTCATTTATATGTTGAGGCCTCTTGAATCTTCTATAATTTCCTATTTTTATTTTTTTTATTATTTTTGTGTGTAATGAGACTTTAGGACGGTTTTCTTTATTATTGATAGGAATTTTCTTGTTAAGACCTATGAATGAATTACAACCTCAGGTTCATATTAGAACCACGATGAGTCAATAAAACCCTGTTAAACTAAGCCCGCAAATTCCGTGAGTAAGAACCATTGGATCATCATTTATTCAATGAATAGAGATAATGACTAAAAATCCAAAGGTATCTTTGGATTTTGATCAAAATAAGCATAAACAAGAGTTTAAAAAAGATGTGTAAAGCCGGCCACGAAGTCTGAATATTAAGTATGAATCATAGTTCTAAATACTTTGTAATATTATATAGATTCCGTGCTTCAGATACGAGCATATAATGAGAATATCTGACGAAATAAAACCATCTGTATCAAGATCACAGACCTACCTCTGTACTATCTATAGGATCCATTCTAACAAGTCACACACTCATATTCCGTAAAAACAGAAACAAAGAAATTTCACGGTCGAACTGCCAAATTAAATATAGAATGGGATAAAAAAAAGGGGTCTGCCTTAGCTTGAACAGCAAGTTAACTTAATAGAATCTAATTCATTGAAATTTCATCCAGTAAAATAGAAGAATTATAAATCTCTAAAATAATAGACAAGAATATGGCAAATAAAGCCATTGCAATACCCATTAACGGAGTAGTTCCCCACCCAGGAGCTACTTTACCATATTCTGAATTCAACGGTTTCAATAAAGCCCCGACACTAGTTCGTCTTGAACCAGATCTAGAACTACCCTCAACGGTTTGTGTAGCCATAAATCCTATTTTATATTCATTGAGATCTGTTGACTTTGTATACCATTCGGTTGTAAATAAATGATCTTAGCATAGACCATTGCGGTCTTGAAATTATATAAAAATGGAAACAGCTACATTAGTTGCCATCTTTCTATCTGGTTTACTTGTAAGTTTTACTGGGTACGCCTTATATACTGCTTTTGGGCAACCCTCCCAACAACTAAGAGATCCATTCGAGGAACACGGAGACTAGTTGAAGTAATGAGCCTTCCAAAATTGGAAGGCTCATTACTTTCAATTGAGATACAGAAAAATCATTTTGTTTTTTTAGTTGGAACTTTAGGCGGTTCTCGAAAAAAGATAGCGAAAAAAATTATTCCTAGAGTTGAGACTAAGAGGAATGTATAAACCAAAGCTTCCATAGATTCGAGCGTAATTTAGAATTATAGCTTCCATACCTGTTTATTTGAGATCGTCTTCCGGATAAAGAAAGAGCAAGACAAGAGTCAAAGATTCAAATCAAGCTTTTTTGGTAGCGTATATCAAAATCAAAAAACTAAATACAAAAAATATATATCTATTGTATCAGACTGCTTGTCTTCTTGTAGTAGGGTCTCCAAGTTTTTGGAATGCTCCAAATTCCACTTGAGCATCCAAATCCGGGTCAATACCAGCAAAAACATCCCTGAACAAGGTTCGAGCGCCATGCCAAATGTGTCCGAAGAAGAAGAGCAGAGCAAAAGAAGCATGTCCAAAAGTAAACCAACCCCTCGGACTGCTACGAAAAACACCGTCGGATTTCAAAGTAGCACGATCTAATTCAAAAATTTCCCCCAATTGAGCACGTCTAGCATATTTTTTCACAGTAGCAGGATCACCATAACTGACTCCATTGAGTTCACCACCATAGAACTCAACCGTTACACCTACTTGTTCGACACTATATTTAGATTCCGCCCTTCTAAAAGGAACATCGGCTCTAACAATTCCGTCTCCATCTACCAAAACAACCGGAAATGTTTCAAAAAAAGTAGGCATACGACGTACAAAAAGTTCACGACCTTCTTTATCCTTAAAGATAGGGTGTCCTAACCAACCAACAGCTATTCCATCCCCGCTATCCATTGAACCCGCTCTGAATAATCCCCCTTTTGCAGGATTATTGCCGATGTAATCATAAAAAACCAATTTTTCGGGAATTTTAGACCAAGCTTCAGATAAACTTTGCTTTTCAGCTAACCCTGCACTAACTCTTCGATATATTTCTTGTTGGAAATAGCCTTGATCCCATTGATAACGAGTGGGGCCAAATAATTCAATCGGGGTAGTTGCTGAGCCATACCACATAGTTCCTGCAACTACAAAAGCTGCAAAAAAGACAGCAGCGATACTACTGGAAAGGACGGTTTCAATATTTCCCATACGTAATCCTTTGTATAGACGTTGGGGCGGACGGACACTCAGATGGAATAGACCTGCTAATATGCCCAAAGTTCCTGCTGCAATATGATGAGAAGCAATTCCTCCCGGAACAAAAGGATCAAAACCTTCCACACCCCACGCTGGATTTACAGCTTGTACCCTCCCCGTTAGTCCATAAGGATCGGATACCCATATTCCGGGACCATACAATCCTGTTACATGAAATGCACCAAAACCAAAGCAAGCCACCCCTGAGAGAAATAAATGAATTCCAAAGATCTTGGGCAAATCCAAAGAGGGTTTGCCTGTCCGTTCATCACAAAATATTTCTAGATCCCAATACACCCAATGCCAAATAGCTGCTAAAAAGCACAAGCCAGAAAACACAATATGTGCACCAGCCACACCTTCGTAACTCCAAATACCCGGATTTGTTAGGGTCCCCCCTGTGATATTCCAACCACCCCAGGAATTGGTTATTCCTAAACGAGTCATAAAGGGTATAACGAACATACCCTGTCTCCACATTGGATCAAGAACAGGGTCAGAAGGATCAAAAACCGCTAATTCGTATAGAGCCATGGACCCGGCCCAACCAGCAACCAGAGCAGTATGCATTATATGGACAGAAATTAAACGGCCGGGATCATTCAATACAACCGTATGAACACGATACCAAGGCAAACCCATAAAAATACTCCCTTTTTTCAATTAAAAATAGCCGCTATGTAACTTTATTGCACTGTAAAAAAACTATACTATGGACCTTACTTTAAGTTTTTAGTGGATTATCTTGAGGAAAGGATTCAAATTTGTTCTATTCTTTTAGTAAGAATATCTATTAAAAAAAAAGAATTCTTTTGTTCCTAGGAAGAAAAAGAAGCAGATTTATTCTACACCCGATAAGTACAAATACGCAATGGTGGGCCGGTGATAGTTTTTTATACGATTAACTGCATCTATATTTGTTCATCATCCCACGGAAAATACCTATTTGTAAAAAATTTATTTTATTCATTCTGTCTTACTTTATTTATGAACTTATTATTTTTTTAATCTCTGGATAAAATATTCGTAAGACAATAAATACATTTTTACGCTTTCACATCAAAGTGAAATATAGTACTTCATTTTTCTTTCGTTTAATGCCTATTGGTGTTCCAAAAGTACCTTTTCGAAGTCCTGGAGAAGAAGATGCATCGTGGGTTGACGTATAGTGCGACTTGTCAGATCTATTTGGTTATATGGTATTTCCCCGTTCTCTTACCCGATTGAGATATCCTCTCTTTCGCCCAAGAAAGATTGATTCAATCATCAAAAATTTGGAGCGTGAAATGAAAAGTAAAAGTAAAAAAATTATATTTATTAGGGGCTATACAGATTAATATTAGCAATTAGACTTATTTATGGTTGTTTTGGTTCGAACAATAAAAGGAAATATTCCGCAGGCTCCGTTTAGAAAAAGCCTATTGTTAATATATAATATATCTATGATTTATAGTTAATATAATATTTATAATATAAAAACACAAGTGATCTCAAAATGTTAATAAATTGAGTAATATGATGAATGCATTGAATATTAGATTTGGGGAGAGACATGAAAAAATTTTTAATTAAAAAAAATCGTAGCAAAAAGAAGTAGTAGTTAGGTATTTGGCCTATATAGACAAATCAAACTCGGTTAGATCTTTACTCGGAGTAGAGCATAAACCTAAAAGAATTCAAGAGGGCCTTTCAGGAACAAGAAAATTACATTGTAATTTGGATTAAATCCTGATGTAAAGTAAAGAATACATCAATAAGAAGTTAGTACGAAAAGTTTAGTGAATTTTTATTTCTAAAAAAACTAGAATCTACACATTGATACATTGATTCTTTTTTTCGCGAGGTGTATTGAACCGTATGCATTAAAAGATGCATGTACGGTTCCGAGGGAATACAATTTTAGCCCACTCAACCGACTTTATCGAGAAAGAATTCTTTTTTTAGGACAAGATGTAGATACCGAGATATCAAATCAACTTATTGGTCTTATGGTATATCTCAGTATAGAGGATGATACCAAAGATCTGTATTTGTTTATAAACTCTCCTGGTGGATGGGTAATACCTGGATTAGGTATTTATGATACTATGCAATTTGTGCAACCAGACGTACAAACAATATGCATAGGGTTAGCCGCCTCAATGGGATCCTTTATTCTGGTCGGAGGAGAAATTACCAAACGTCTAGCATTCCCGCACGCTTAGCGCCACTGAGTTTTTTATTTGAGATAACAAAAAGAAAACAAGACTATGCCTTCGCGATATATGAAAAAGGACTATTAAGTAATAATAGCATGGCACTTTGAATTCGATATTAAATTAATATTAGTTTTTTTTTTTTTAATAGTTAACTTATGTATCGAAAGAGTAGTTTGAGATAAAGGGCATTTCCTATTTTATTTGATATAGTAGGAGACACATTAGAGCGTCACAAATTTTTTTGTTTTCACACCAAAAAACTCTTAACAATATATTATTCTGAAAGAATACAAAAAAAAAATAAACTTTGGGATTGCTAAATCATGGAGGAAATTAATATATAAAGCAACGGAACCATCGTAGTATTTTTTTAATTACTCCAAAAAGAAGGGTGGTTAGTGGATCATTTACCTATGTGAATATGATAACCAATATAATTTTATATTTCTTCAATTTAAGGTAAATAAAGTTAATCCATTATGGAGCCGTATGCAATATGTAAAAGATGCTCGTACGGTTCTTAAAATTTATCTTTTTTATATAGTTTGAGTAGATTAATATTATTCTTTCACGCTAGAATAATAATTTATGATGTTATTTCATCAGGGTAATGATCCATCAACCTTCGAGTTCTTTTTATCAGGCATCGACGGGAGATTTTATCTTGGAAGCAGAAGAACTACTGACGCTGCGCGAAACCCTCACAAAGGTTTATGTACAAAGAACGGGAAAATCCTTATGGGTTGTTTCCGAAGATATGGAAAGAGATGTTTTTATGTCAGCAATAGAAGCCCAAACTCACGGACTTGTGGATCTTGTAGCGGTTTAATAAAAATAAGATAGATTTTACGAAAGTAAAAGTATATAATGTGATATTTTACCTTCTTACTGGGGTTAATAGATTCAATAAAAAAGGATTCATAATTATCCGGTTAGGATCGATCTAAACCATCCCATTCTGTTATATGATTCAACATGCCAACTATTAAACAACTTATTAGAAACACACGCCAGCCAATTAAAAAGGTCACCAAATCCCCCGCTCTTGGAGGATGTCCTCAGCGACGAGGAACATGTACTAGGGTGTATGTGTGACTCGTTCAGATCATGGACTACGCAAAAATAAAAATGAATTAAGTATAAGTAATGAGAAATAGTGATATGGGAGAGAATGTAAGAAGACCCGTCACTATACTAAAAAGGAAAATATTAAAAAAAATCTAGCATATCCTTTCCTTCTATTGCGCTATCAAAATAATTTATGGTTGACATTGGTACAAATCCAATCATTTACACTTATAATTTAAGATGAGAAAGAATTCCCCATTGATAGAAAATGGTATTCATTAAGCAGGGAAATAATATTTAAAAATCAAAAAGATTATACCCTTAATTCTTGACTCCTGCAAGAACGGACTAACAAGGTCAGCTACTCAGCTAATCCTCATAATAAAAAAAATACCGTTACTGTATAGGTTGGTCTTTTTGTGAAAAACCTATTACTGGATAATAATGGGTAGAGCCAAAAAGTGTAAACTGTACAAGTTAACAATAAGATTGATGAAATGAGGGAGGGGGCTCCGGTGTATAGAGAGGACCTCACCGTTAATAAGCAACCATAAAAACGAAGGAAACCACTATACCTATTTTATTTACTATGTTTTTGATATCTAGTATCAATACAATTTCTTATTTCTAGGCGAAAAGCCTAGAAATAAATCGTGGTCAGGAAGGTTATAGTAGCAAAAGGCATTGGAATTTTTTTTATACACTGGAAAAATCCGTTTTGTTATTAATAAATTAGGAAAGGTAAAGGAAATAACTGAAAGAAAAAAAATCTATTAGTTATTAACCAAAGTTTCATTTATTCAATGACTAGAATTAAACGCGGCTATATTGCCCGAAGACGTAGAACCAAAATTCGTTTATTTGCGGCAAGTTTTCAAGGAGCTCGCTCAAGACTTTCTCGGACTATTATTCAACAGAAAATAAGAGCTTTGGTTTCGTCTCATCAAGATAGGGGTAGGCAAAAGAGAAATTTTCGTCGTTTGTGGATTACTCGGATAAATGCAGTAATTCGAACTAATAAACTATACTATAGTTATAGTCGATTAATACACAATCTGTATAAGGGGCGCTTGCTTCTTAATCGTAAAATACTTGCACAGATTGCTATATTAAATAGGAATTGTCTTTATATGATTTACAGCGAGATCTTAAAAGAAGATAAAGAGATTGCGAGGAATCCAATGTAATGTTTCTCCGATGAGTTAATTTGAGAAGGTAGAGTATAAATTAGTATAAAAAATATAGGATATCATATGATTATGATAAATTATGATAAAGTCGTCACAATAAATAAACACGTTCAATAAAAAAGGATTTATTTTTCAAATTTTTGAACAAAATATCAATGCGCATTTGAAGTTGGATTTAAGTTTTTTTTGATTCAATTGAAGAGCAAGCTTATTTATTTTGAATTATAAGGTCTGTAGTTCTAGAACTAGAAGTTGACTCATTTCTTTCAAATTGTTTCTCATTATTAAGAAAAGGTAACAAAGATAAAATACGAGCTTGTTTTATAGCAATAGTAATTAATCGTTGTTGTTTTAAGGTTAATCTATTCACTCGCCTAGATAATATCTTTCCTTGTTCACTAATAAATCGACTAATTAAACTCATATTTCTATAATCAATTCGATCCCCCGATTGTATCGGGGGCAAACGCCTACGAAAAGATCGCTTAAATTTAAGAAGGAGCCGCTTGGATTTAACCATTGGATTCTAGTCCTTGTCTTGAAAATCCTAATTCTATTTTGATTGAATTAGAAATGATTTAAAATTAAAAAAAGGATTTTTTATTTTATATTTCACTAAATATAGGATCCGTTATATATTTTTTTCTATAAAATTTTTTTCTATAAATAATATTAATAGAAAAAAATTGGTATAAAAAATATGTAGTTTTTCGTCTTCTTTGAAAAGCAAGGCGGACGCGCAAGCGGTCGATTAGATCTATTTCTTTATCTCCCCGTGAATCGTATGTTTGTAACAAGAGGTACAGAATTTTCTCAATTCCAATCGACTAGGCGTATTATGTCGATTTTTTTGAGTAATATATCGGGAAATGCCCAGTGATTCCTTATTAACGCGGCTTCGAACACAAGAGATACATTCCAAAATAATCGTTACTCGAGCATCTTTACCCCTGGCCATGAACCTCCTTTGGATTTTTGATTGACTCAACCGTTCTCTTTTTCCATTTTCCGAAGCGAAGAAGAAAGAAAAAATAGACGTTGCTAAAGTGAAATCCAATTATGAAGGATTTCCTTGCAATCTATCGATATAGTAATAATAAGTAATATAATGATTTCTAACTTTATACTTATAATTGCTGTACAATATTTAATTTTTCATTGAATTCTCTTGTATGATATTGTTATTATAAGTATTTCTTTTTATTTCTCACACTTTTATAAAATATAAAATAATTTTTTTTGGTCTCGAAACCCTGAGTTCGTAGTTTGACTAGGGTGAATCCGCTTTTATTTATTTAAATTTTTTTATTATAAAAAAATAAAAAAAAGTATTAGTCAAAGATTTTTTATTATAGTTCTGATTTTATTCACCCCTTTCACGTCTCACTTACTATAATGAAAAAAGGGGAATATTAACGCATCTGGAAATAACCGATTGATCTCTATCAATAAACCCGCTAAAGAACCAAACCATAGAGTACTTACTACAGGTGCCACGGAAAGGTATGTTTTTAGATTTCGCATTTTAGGTCCTCCTTATTTTTTTTTTTATTTTATTCTAATTTGTAATACATAATACTAATACATATATGACCATATGTGTATATGTAGTTAATGACGGACACTCGTATTTCAACGTAGAATACCTAACGTAGATTGAAATGTACAACAATTCGGTAAAAATTAGCAATTATTTTA